CATCCATATGATCCCATAGACCTCTTTTAAGGATTCCAATCTAGAAAAAGAATTGATAGCTTGTACTTCTGTTGTATCAATTATCATTTTAACGATCAACTTCTCCCATAATGATATCTATACTACCTAGTATCGTCATAATATCAGCCAATTTCATTCCTTTAACTAACTGAGGAAGAATTTGCAAATTAATAAACCCCGGAGGACGAATTTTATATCGCCAAGGAAAAACACCCTTATCTCCTATCAGAAAAATTCCCAATTCTCCCTTTGGTGCTTCGACTCTCGTATAAAGTTCTTGCTTCGACAATTCAAAAGTCGGAGAAGGTTTTTTACTAATGAATCGATAGTCAAACTCATTCCATAAAGTATCTTTTACTCTATCAAAGCGGCGGATTTCTAAATTTTCATAGGGCCCTCCAGGAATTCCTTCTAGGGCCTGTTGAATAATTTTTATGGATTCTGTCATTTCACTGATTCGTACTAAATAACGAGCTAATGAATCCCCCTCTTTTTGCCATTGGACTTCCCAATCAAATTCGTCGTAACACTCATAATGATCAACTTTACGAAGATCCCATTGTATTCCGGAAGCTCGTAGCATTGGTCCCGACAAACCCCAATTTATTGCTTCCTCTCCACCAATAATGCCTACTCCTTCAACTCGTTCTAAAAAAATGGGATTCCGTGTAATAAGCTTTTGATATTCAGCAATTCCTGTTAAAAAATAATCGCAAAAATCCAAACATTTATCTATCCAGCCATGAGGTAAATCAGCAGCGACTCCGCCAATACGAAAAAAATTGTGCATCATTCGCATACCGGTGGCAGCTTCGAATAGGTCATATATCAATTCTCTTTCTCGAAAAATATAGAAGAAGGGAGTCTGTGCCCCAATATCTGCCATAAAAGGGCCAAGCCATAACAAATGCGAAGCTATACGACTTAACTCCAACATAATGACTCTGATATAACTGGCCCTTTTAGGGACTTGAATATTGCCTAATTGCTCTGGCCCATTTACAGTTATTGCTTCTGTGAACATAGTAGCTAAATAATCCCAACGTGTTACATAAGGCAAATATTGTATAATTGTTCGATTTTCCGCAATTTTTTCCATACCTCTGTGTAAATAACCCAATATTGGTTCACAGTCAATAACATCTTCACCATCTAGAGTAACAATGAGTCGAAGAACACCATGCATTGATGGGTGGTGAGGTCCCATATTGACTATCATGAGGTCTTTTCTAGCTGGTACAGTCATAGGTTTTTCCTGATTCATTCTTCCATGAATTGCTGAAAGCGAAAAGAAGTTCATCAAACTTTAAGCGAATAATTAAAACTAACTCTTCAAATTAATGAGTTTTTCTCTCTCGAATACCCAACTGCCCTATTAATTCTTTATAACGCGATCTATTTTTTTTTGACAAATAAGCCAGCAAGCGTTGACGTTTTCCCAGAATTTTCCGCAGACCTCTCTGAGATAAATAGTCTTTTTTGTGCAATTCCAAATGTGAAGTAAGTCTCCGTATCTTATTGGTGAAACTTACTACTTGAAATTCAACAGATCCTCTGTTTTCTTTGTTTTCTTCTTGTTCTTGCAAAATAATTGAAATAAATGAATTTTTTACCATAAAAGAATTTCACACTCCCCTTTTTACAGATATTTATTTTATTGATCAGTAATAATAATGTCAGAAATTTTAATGTAGTATACACAATAATCATAATTTCTTTATATATTCCTTATTTTATCAATTAACATTAATCAATAGAAAAATGAAAAAAATATGATTGATAGAATAGAACAACAGAATATATAGGAAACTCAAAATTTGAAATCAGGGATACATATATATCCTTAACATACTCAAACGGCTCCCATTATTGGTATCAAACCAATAGCGATTCATACAAGCTAAATCTTCTAATCGATAATTAGGCCAAAAAAAGAACTTTAATTGAATTAATTCATTTTTTTTTCTGTCAATTTTTTTACTTTCATCCAAAAATTGACTCCAGTTTTTTATCTTGTTCTCCTTGCAAAATAATTGATTTTTATGCACAGCATTCTGGTTCTTTAAATTCAAATTGAAAGAAATTAGAATTCTCAATTCTCTACGACGTCTAGACGATAAAATTTTTTCAGGAACAAGCAAATCATAATTATTTTTGTTTCTATTTAAAGTTTTTCTTTTATGTCTTGAAATGGATTCATCAAAATTATTCTTAGCAACGTTTTGGGGGTTTCGGTATCTTTGATTACTCTGGTGCTTACTTTTATGAACCAATGAAATACCTATGATTTGATACATAAAAAACTGTCCGTCATTTTTTACAGATAGACGGGCAGGTTCCATAATTAATATTCCCTTTTTCGTTAATTGTGTAAGATTTAAACGCCTCCTCATTATATCCAGATTCATTTCTTTCCTTTGAATATAGGATATAGTAATTTTTCTTACATTTATGAGGCTAAGCAGGAGACCATATATCTGGATATTATTCATCATTTTTTGATTCAATTGATTCAAACGTCCAGTCCATCTTAATTGAAAAGGAAAATCTCTTTTAAGGAATATTTTTAGTTTTTCGATCGATTCTAAAAAATATTCTTCAATATTGTTTTGATTCTTTAATTCAAAATATTGTTTTGAATTTGATGGGCTAAAATTTAAAAAATCCTCATTCTCCTCTTGCTTTCTCTTGATATTTTGATTTTCACTAAAATTTGGATTTATATTCAAATTAAAAAGAAGTAAGTTGCTTGGGATAAACCAAGGTTTCTCTTTATATTTATGATAAAGTATCACAAACTCTGGAAAGAAAAAATTTTTCGGATTCGATATGAGGCGATTTAAGATTAAGAATTTTTCATTCATTCCCATCCAATCAAAAGACATTCCCATCCAATCAAAAAAGACCTTTTTGTAATTGATTTCGGAATTTGAATCGATTGGAAGATAAAAAATATGAATTTTATCCCTTTTTTTGTCCTTATTAGGTTCAACTTGAATATTTGTATTAAATTTCCAACTCAAATATTTTCTATCTGTATTTTTTTCCATATATATAATATCACTTTTTCCTAGATAATTCTTGATAGGAATATTCTTGAGTATGTTAAATTCTTTATTTCTACTGGAATTTTCTTGCTTCTTATTTGTTTCTAATGATGATGATGATCTATAAATATAGGACTTCTTCTTAGTTTCAGAATGAATATATTTATATGATAAAAGATCATATCTATAGTTTTTTTTTAAATTATCCTCTTTATTTGGTAATAAATATACTTTCGAATTTTGTTTTTTTTTGTAATCAAATAATTGGTCTTTTTCATAGAAATACCATTTCCTTAAATCCTTATTTTGAGACGTATGGCATTGATTTATTCCATTTCGCCATTTTTGTGGAACTAATCTAGACCATGTAATCTGAGATAAATCGTATTGATAATGACCTCTTAACCAGTTTTTCCATGGATTCATTCCATAATTTTGAAGTTTCTTATGTCTTATTTCGGAATCAAATATTCCTTGTCTTCCAAAAAAATCCTTGATTTCATTCTTAATAAAAAAAGACGGTCCATTATATTGAAGAATAGATCTTAACTTATTAAAGTTAATAACTTGGGTTTGTGATAATTTAAAAAATACATATTTTTGTGACAAGTAAGATAAATCAAAAAAAATATGTGACTTCTGCTTACTATTTCTAAGATTATTACTCTTTCTAAGATTATCAAAAGCCTTTATAGTCATAGGTGAAATCAAGTCAATTTTATTTTGTTTTATTTTATTAATCCCTTCTTGATTTGTTTCATTGTTGTGAATGTATTTTTCAAGAATTTTTTTGGTTGATTCCATAAAAAGTTGTAGAGCTATTCTGCGCATATTAATGATACATAGAAATATATCTATGTATATTTTTTCAATGAAAAATTTAACTATTAATTCAATATTTTTTCTTTTGAATATTTTCCAAATTTTTGGGAGTGATTCTCCATTATTCTTTTTATTATTCTTTTTTTTTTCTATTTTATTTCTAATTGTGTTTCTTCTATCAATTCTATGTTTTATTTCTTCTTCTGCCTGTGAATAATTTGTCCAACCTGTAGATCTATTTTGACTAAATGATTCATTAATTATTTTATTGCTAATTATAGAATCCTTTTCCGTTTGAGTTTCACTTGATTCATATATTTCTCTCGGTATAAATAATGGAATTTTCTTTCCTTTTAAAAGTTCTTTTATTTTTTTTTGTAAAAAAAAATAAGCTTTTGCTTCTTTCTTTGTTATTTTTTTTAAAACTCTTCGAACTCGAAAATTCAATTTTCTGATTTCGACTTTATAGTCTATATCTTTTAAAATGGGTTCAAAAAAGGAGGGTGTTTTTCGAGGAGGACCAAAAGGATATTCCGTTTCCATTCCCAAAACGGTTAAAAAACAAGAATCAAAATCATCTTGTTGCTTTCGATCTCTATCATAAAGTCGTAGCTTAGATCTGTTCCAAGGTTTCAAATGAAAAGGATATAGTATTTTTATCTGAAAACCCTCTCTTAACCAATTTTTAGGAAATTCTGTTTTGGAGAATTGAAGACCATTATAGCTGCACTTTAGATAAATTTCTCTATTCCAATCTTGGAAATCCTCATACCATTCTGGAGATTGCCGTAATAAAATAAGGCCAATATTCTTAACTATTATCAATAAGGGTAATTTAATATATCTTCTAAAAATTAATTGAGCTAGTAACAGAACACTTCTTGATTTTTGTGCATATGGAATGTTCTCCCAGAATTCTATTGCGTCTTCCTGGTGGGTTTTTTTTATTTGGGATTGTTGATGTTGATCTAAAATTTCGAATTCTGATTTTTTACCCAACCAGTTTCTAATATTAAAAAAAAGTTTCATTAAGTCGGATATAGGAAAAGGAAAATATTCCATTTTTTCCAAAAAAAGTGGGGAATGGGGATTTCCTTGAGACGGTCCCCA